CCTTTTTTGTTGAATTTTATCTATGAATTGAAGTTACAGCTAGTTAGTTTAGTTACAATAGAGGAGTTCTCTTTTAGGAAAACACAAACTAAAAAATCTCTGTTGACGAAATAATTAAATAAAAGGCTAATTAAATAAAACGATACGATAAATACTAAAGATTCTTTTTGAACCTTCAAATTGCTATTTAAACGAGTTTTTATTCATCAATTAAAATTAAATAATTAAATGCTTCCTAAAAAATTTGACATTTTACATTGAATTAACCCCTTCACCTTCAATCTCGACGATTGAATAAAAAATGGGTTATTATGATTTCGAGCAAGCCGCTATGGTGAAATCGGTAGACACGCTGCTCTTAGGAAGCAGTGCTAGAGCATCTCGGTTCGAGTCCGAGTAGCGGCATAGTATCTTCTAAAAGAGATAGAATAAGTCCTATAATGAATTGAATTCCTGATTTCCATTCCATAAAATCTAGAAACCCTCGCTTTTTTCATAATTTTTATGATTTTTTCAACTTTAGAGCATATATTAACTCATATATCCTTTTCATTCGTTTCAATTGTAATTACAATTCATTTTTTAACCTTATTCTTATTAGTCGATGAAGTCGTAGGACTATATGATTCATCAGAAAGGGGCATGATAGTTACCTTTTTCTGTATAACAGGATTATTAGTCACTCGTTGGATTTATTCAGGACATTTCCCATTAAGTGATTTATATGAATCATTAATCTTTCTTTCATGGGGTTTCTCCCTTATTCATATGGTTTCCTATTTTAAAAAGCGTAAAAATGATTTAAGCGCAATAACCGCACCAAGTGCTATTTTTACCCAAGGCTTTGCCACTTCGGGTCTTTTAACCAAAATGCATCAATCCGCAATATTAGCGCCTGCTCTCCAATCCCAGTGGTTAATGATGCACGTAAGTATGATGGTATTAGGCTATGCAGCTCTTTTATGTGGATCATTATTATCAGTAGCTCTTCTAGTCATTACATTTCGAAAAGCCATAAAGATTATTGGTAAAAACAAGAATTTATTAAATCAGTCATTTTCGTTTGGCAAAATCCAATACATGAATGAAAGAAGCAATGTTTTATTAAACACTTATTTTCTTTCTTCTAAAAATTATTACAGGTATCAATTGACTCAACAATTGGATCGTTGGAGTTATCGTATTATTAGTCTCGGGTTTATCTTTTTAACCATAGGAATTCTTTCGGGAGCCGTATGGGCTAATGAGGCGTGGGGATCATATTGGAATTGGGACCCAAAGGAAACTTGGGCATTTATTACTTGGACCGTATTCGCGATTTATTTACATACCCGAACAAATACAAATTTTGAAGGTGTAAATTCCGCACTTGTGGCTTCTATGGGATTTCTTATAATTTGGATATGCTATTTTGGGGTCAATCTATTAGGAATAGGTTTACATAGTTATGGTTCATTTACATTAACATCTAATTGAATTGAATAAAGAGGCTAAGCCTAACAAATACTAACATAGGACAGCGTACATATAAGAAAACTTATTGTAAGCTGTCAAGAACCTTTTGAATCACTCCACTACTTGATTCAAAAGGTTCTAACAAAAGCCAAAGATGTCTGATTCAAATTGAATTTAATTTTTTTACCTTTTTTTACTTAACTTAAACTTAAGAGAAGAAAAAAGACTTCTTTCCTTTTTTTTTTTTCACTGTACAACGAACAATTTTTAAAATCATAGGATTACTTTATTTATTTTTTGTTTTATTCATGAAAACTATCTATAAAAATAATTATATAGAATAGTTTCGACCTTCTCACCTGATAATGAGAGGACGAAATCCGGATAAATACCAATACCTATTACTGGTAGAAAGATAGAGATCGAAACAAATAACTCTCGTGGTCCAGAATCAAAAAAATAAGAACTTGGAGCATTAAATAGCTTGTATCCATAGAACATTTGACGTGACATAGATAATGAATAAATAGGAGTTAATATCATTCCAATTGCCATTACGAAAGTAATTAGTATTTTTGGCATTAAAAAATATTTTTGGCTGGTAATTATTCCAAAAAAGACTATCAATTCTGCAACAAAACCACTCATGCCCGGTAATGCAAGAGAAGCCATCGATAAGATACTGAACATCGTAAATATTTTTGGAATCGGAATAGCCATTCCACCCATTTCGTCGAGATAAACAAGACGCATTCTATCATAACTCGTTCCTGCCAAGAAAAAAAGTGCAGCACCGATAAATCCATGAGATATTATTTGTAAAATCGCTCCGTTGAGTCCCGTATCAGTTATAGAACCAATTCCTATAATTATGAAACCCATATGAGATACGGAGGAATAGGCTATTCTTTTTTTTAAATTCCGTTGACCAAGAGATGTTGAAGCTGCATAAATTATTTGCATTGTACCCACTATTATCAACCAGGGAGAAAATATGGAATGAGCATGGGGTAATAATTCCATATTGATCCGAACTAATCCATATGCTCCCATTTTTAATAAAATTCCGGCTAGGAGCATACAAGTACTGTAATGTGCCTCCCCGTGGGTGTCTGGTAACCACGTATGTAAGGGTATAATCGGCGATTTGACAGCAAAAGCAATAAGAAATCCAATATAGAATATTATTTCCAGTGCGACAGGATACGATTGATTAGCTAATGTTTCAAAATTTAATGTTGGTTCATTAGAACCGTATAAACCGATACCCAAAACTCCTATTAATAGAAAAATGGAACCCCCTGCAGTGTACAAAATAAATTTTGTAGCCGAGTACAGACGTTTCTTTCCCCCCCACATGGATAGAAGTAGATAAACGGGAATTAATTCGAACTCCCACATGATGAAAAAAAGTAAAAGGTCTCGAGAAGAAAATGATCCTATTTGACCACTGTACATTGCTAGCATCAGGAAATGGAATAATCGCGAATCTCGAGTAACTGGCCAAGCCGCCAAAGTAGCTAAAGTGGTGATAAATCCTGTCAGTAAAATGGGCCCTATAGAAAGTCCATCTATTCCCAATCTCCAGTAAAAATCAAAAAAATTTATCCATTTATAATCTTCCACCAGCTGGATTAATGGATCGTCCAATCGGAAATGATAACAAAATGCATAGGTTGTTAGAAGGAGTTCCAATATGCATATACACATGGTATACCACTTAATTAGCTTATTTCCTCTATGAGGAAGAAAGAAAATTAAAGAACCCGCAGATATTGGTAAAACTACAATTATTGTTAACCAAGGAAAATAATTCGTGGTAAAGACAAGATACACTTGGACCATAAAAACCCGTGCTCAAAAAGATTTTTTTTGAGCACGGGTTTTTTCAGTAAAAAAAATCAAATGGATTCAAAATGTATTCAAGTGGGGTTTTCTGGAACGTATCAATAAGCTAGACCCATACTTCGAGTTGTTTCATGCCATAAATAAACTCGAACGCTCAAGAAATCTGTTGGACAAGCGGATTCACATCTCTTACAACCAACACAGTCTTCTGTTCTTGGAGCGGAAGCAATTTGCTTAGCTTTACATCCATCCCAAGGTATCATTTCTAACACATCGGTGGGGCAGGCTCGGACACATTGAGTACACCCTATACATGTATCATAAATTTTTACTGAATGTGACATGGGATCTATAAATTTTTGAACATCATAAAATTTCAATCTAGTAAACTTGTAAATGAATCATTATAGTTAAACACCAGATGAATCAACGATTTACCAGAAATTTTCTAATCAATTTCCTTCGGGATCAACTCATAAGAAAGGACCAAGATACTTTGATTTCTTACGTTTTCGAAAACATGATGTAGATTCCAACATATTGGACATGCTAATTCAAATTGGTGAATCTTATAATTAAATATTATTAATATTACTTATTCAACAAAGTTGATTGATTGATACGCGTTGATTTTCTGTTACGATAAATTGAGGAAACAATAGCTGATCCAATAGCTGCTTCAGCGGCTGCAATAGCTATAACAAAAATTGAGAAAATATTTCCTTTTAATTGCCGACTATCAAAAAAATCAGAAAATGTTACAAAATTGATATTAACCGCATTCAGTATAAGTTCAAGACACATAAGGGCCCTAACCATATTTCGACTCGTGATCAATCCATAAATACCGATAGAAAATAAATAGGCACTCAAAACAAGTATATGTTCGAGCATCATTGACCAACTCCTTATCAATTTCGATTCATTTTAATATGAACAATAATTCAACGAATTTGATTGACTAGAATAGAATATAACAAAAAGAATATATTGGAAATATATCGAATAAACGAATTTCTGTTTTATACACGAACAATATTCAAATAGAATTCAAGGAAAATAGATGCGATAAGACAGAAAAAAGTTTAAGCTTGCTATTCCTAGTTAGAAAGATTTATTACTGACGAGCCACAGCAATTGCACCTATCAAAGCAACTAAAAGAATTATTGAAATGAATTCAAATGGAAGAAAAAAATCTGTTGCTAAATGAATTCCAATTTGTTGACTATTACTTATCAAATCTTGTTCTATAATTTGGTTTGATCTTGTAGTCCAAATAATCCCGTACCATGATGTATCTAATATAGTAGTAATTAGCGAAACAAGAATACTTGTACAAACCAACGAAGTAAGGCCATTCCCAATGGTCCACAGATTAAAATCTTTATAATATTCTGAACCATTCATGAACATCACAGCAAATAAGATTAAAACATTTATGGCTCCCACATAAATAAGGAGCTGGGCAGCAGCTACAAAATGAGAATTTGAGAGAATATAGAATAAGGATATACAAACAAGAACCAATCCCAATGAAAAGGCAGAATAAATTGGATTGGTAAGTAATACCACTCCCAGGCCCCCTAATATAAGACCCGATCCCAGAAAAACTAAAAGAAAATCGTGTATTGGTCCAGGCAAATCCATTATATGTAAAATAAGAGATAAAAAAATCGAAATGCTTTTCATGATCTTATTGACCTGACCAGGAATTTTTTTTTTATGATACGTTCCTAATTGAATAAAATCCTAATCTATTATGTGTGAATTGATCTAAGTACAATTATTGGACAGTTTCGTTTTTGATTCTTTTTTTTGTTCGAAAGGGTATTTTTTTTTTGAAACTATATATTTCGAAAGAATTACGAATATATTAATAGATTTTCAATAAAAATGAATTCGAAATTATTATCAACCAGTTAATTTGTAATTGAATTTTTATTTATTGACCAAACAAAGAGAAAGGCCTCATTCTTTTAATTCATAATTCAAACCAAACATTCTTTTAACTTAAACCAAAACGGAACCTTAAAAGAATTGGAAATTTCTCTTTAATGGAATAGTAGGTTTACTTACTCAGTTTTTCTTTGAGGCGAATTCAAAATTGTTCGAATTGTATAATCGTCAATTACTGACATTGGTAAACGGCCCAAAGCAATTTGATTATAATTCAATTCGTGACGGTCGTAAGTAGAAAGTTCATATTCTTCAGTCATTGATAAACAATTTGTTGGACAATACTCAACGCAGTTACCACAAAATATACAAATTCCGAAATCAATACTGTAATTAAGCAATCGTTTTTTTCGAATATCCGTTTCAAATTTCCAATCAACAACAGGCAGATCTATAGGGCATACACGAACACATACTTCACAAGCAATGCATTTATCAAATTCAAAATGGATTCGCCCGCGGAAACGCTCTGATGTGATTAATTTTTCATAAGGGTATTGAATAGTTACGGGTAAACGATTTGTGTGGGATAAGGTAATCATGAAACCTTGACCAATGTACCTTGCTGCTCGGACTGTTTGGTGGCCATAATTCATGAACCCAGTTACCATAGGGAACATATCGTGAATATCTATGAATAATTTTATGTTTGTTTCTTTCTCTTGTTTGAACCAAGTCATGAATCTCATATTCTTTTTTTCTTTACAGTGAAAGAAGTTGGAAAGAAGTTGTTAATAATAGATTACCCAGAGAAATGGGTAAAAGAAATTTCCATCCAAGATTTAATAATTGGTCCATTCTTAACCTAGGTAAAGTCCATCTTGTTGCGATAGAAATAAACAAAAACAAATAAGTTTTAGCTAATGTAATAAAGATACCAATTGTCGTTCCAAAGATTCCATTCATTTTATTTATTTCAAATAGCTCAGGGACGAATACGTACGGAATGGAAATATTCCAACCCCCCAAGTAAAGAACTGTTACAAATAACGAAGAAAGTAATAGATTTAGATAGGAAGCAACGTAAAATAAACCAAATTTGATACCCGAATATTCGGTTTGATACCCTGCTACTAATTCTTCCTCGGCTTCTGGTAAATCAAAAGGTAATCTCTCACATTCTGCTAGAGAAGAAATTAGAAAAACGATAAATCCTATCGGCTGACGCCACAAATTCCATCCCCAAAAACCATATTTTGATTGTGCCTCAACTATATCAACTGTACTTGAACTGTTAGATAATTATAGTCGATGATAACATCACTGTTTCCATCGCTAATCCAAAACCGTACATGAGGTTTTCAACTCATACGGCTCCTCGTGGGTCACAAATAAATTTAAGGACCGAATCAGTATTATTTATCTTCGTATGGTTGTAGAATAGATAGAGAAAAAATGGATTGGAAGGTCCAAAATTATACCAATGGAATTCTGTCTGCTATATTATGAAGAATAAAAAATAAAAAAAAGTGCTTCTGAATTGATCTCGCCCGTTAATAATTTCAATTTTTATTTGTTGAGTAATAACTTAAGCCTTCAATAAAATACTTCTTGTAGAAATATCAATACATATTTCAACCCATTGTTTTCGATTACGAAAAAAATTAAACATTACATTAGCTCATAAATCATGACATGGATTATATCTCTCTATATATATGAAAGAAAGAATAAAAAAGATTTCTTTTTTATTCTTTATTGTTTCTTTTTCGTTCCTATTCTTCTTTCTGATCTGAGAAAACTACGAATGGGGGCTTAAACTAAAAAATGGTAAAGGATTATTTCGTTCCTGATAGTCATTACTTTAATCGGTGGATAGGAGCATACTCTGGACCGGAATCGTGGGGAGTACTGCTTACTCATTTCTACTAATTTAAAGCCCCAATTAGTATTCTTTTTATGTTATCCAGAAATATCCTTTTATATAATTTACATAATCTCCATTACTAATCCTTTGTGTATTTTGGTGTTCCTAATCATCCACTCGTTTTTTTTGTTTAATCCCCCGTTTGGTTTGGCAATACATGTATGGGAATCCATACAAAGGATAGCGAAAACTCTATACGGTTGATCTTTTGAGCCCGCTTCAAGCTAGATTGACTAATCAACCCGTCTTGGGGTAAAGACTTCTTCCGCTTACGTTTTCTTCCACTTAACTCTTGTACATAGGAAATGAGATTCCATTTTTTTTGTTTAATTTACTGCGAATTTATAAGCTGCTTTCTTTCACTCATATATAACTATCTAATTTAGTTTATCAACCTGAAGGATAATAACAAACGAAGATATCTATTCAATCCATTCAGCTTATTTTCTAGAACGAAAGGAATAGGGAAAATATAAGTTTATATTTCAACGAATCGCACGTAGAGATATTGATAAAACACATAGAGTTAATGGTATTTCATAACTAATCGATTGAGCAGCAGCTCGCAGACCACCTAAAAAGGAATATTTATTATTTGATCCGTATCCTGACATAAGAAGTCCAACAGGAGCAATACTTGAAATGGCAATCCATAAAAAAATACCGATATTGAGATCGGCTAAAATAAGGCGAGAGCTAAAAGGAATTACTGAAAAACTTAGTAAAATTGATATGACTGCTATAGACGGTCCAATACTGAATAAACGAGTATTTCCTCTAGATGGAAGAATATTCTCTTTGAAAAGCAGTTTTGTTCCATCTGCTAGAGCTTGAAGAATTCCCAAAGGACCGGCGTATTCAGGCCCAATACGTTGTTGTATTCCTGCAGATATTTCTCTTTCTAACCATACAATTACTAGTACACCTATTGTGATTCCCAATACAAGAGTCAAAATAGGGACAAACATCCATATGATCCCATAGACCTCTTTTAAAGATTGCAATCTGTAAAAGGAATTGAGATCTTGTACTTCTGTTGTATAAATTATCATTTCAACGATCAACTTCTCCCATAATGATATCTATGCTACCTAGTATTGTCATAATATCAGCCAATTTCATTCTTTTAACTAACTGAGGAAGAATTTGCAAATTGATAAAACCCGGCGGGCGAATTTTCCATCTCCAAGGAAAACCACTTTGATCCCCTATCAGAAAAATTCCTAATTCTCCCTTTGGGGCTTCCATTCTCGCATAAAGTTCTTGTTTCGGTAATTCAAATGTAGGAGAAGGTTTTTTACTAATGAATCGATATTCAAAATCATTCCATTCTGGATACCTTTCTCGATCAAAGCATCGGATTTCTAAATTCTCATAGGGACCCCCCGGAATTCCTTCCAGGGCCTGTTGAATTAGTTTTATGGATTCCGTCATTTCACTGATTCGGACTAAATAACGAGCTAATGAATCTCCTTCTTTTTGCCACTGGATTTCCCAATCAAATTCGTCGTAACACTCATAATGATCAACTTTACGAAGATCCCATTTGATTCCAGATGCTCGTAGCATTGGGCCGGATAAACCCCAATTTATTGCTTCTTCTCCACCAATAACGCCTATCCCTTCAACTCGTTCTAAAAAAATAGGATTTCGCGTAATAAGTTTTTGATATTCAACAATTCCTGTTAAAAAATAATCGCAGAAATCCAAACATTTATCTATCCAGCCATAAGGTAGATCGGCCGCTACTCCTCCGATACGAAAATAATTATGCATCATTCTCATACCGGTGGCAGCTTCGAATAGATCATATACTAATTCTCTTTCTCTGAAAATATAGAAAAAAGGGGTCTGTGCACCAATATCTGCCATAAAAGGTCCAAGCCATAATAGATGAGAAGCTATACGACTCAACTCCAACATAATTACTCTGATATAGCTGGCTCTTTTAGGGACTTGAATATTGCCCAATTGTTCTGGTCCATTTACGGTTATTGCTTCCGTGAACATAGTGGCTAAATAATCCCAACGCGTTACATAAGGCAAATATTGTATAATTGTTCGGTTTTCCGCAATTTTTTCCATTCCTCTGTGTAAATAACCTAATATTGGTTCACAGTCAACAACATCTTCACCATCTAGAGTAACGATGAGACGAAGAACACCGTGCATTGATGGGTGGTGAGGTCCCATATTAACTATCATAAGGTCTTTTTCTGTAGCTGATAGATTCATAAGTTTTTCCTCGATTCATTCTTACATGAATTGTTGAAACCGAAAAGAAGTACATCAAAATGAAAAATCGAATAAATCGACTAATTCAAAATTTTCAAATTAACGATTTTTTGATTCCCGAATATCCAACTCACTAATTAATTCTTTATAACGTATTTTTTTTTTCTTTGATAAATAAGACAGTAGCCGCTGACGTTTTCCTAGAATTTTACGTAGACCTCTCTGAGATAAATAGTCTTTTTTGTGCAATTCCAAATGTGAAGTAAGTCTTCGTATCTTATTGGTGAAACTGACTATTTGAAATTCAACGGACCCCTTGTTTTCTTCTTTTTTTTCTTGAAAAATAACTGAGATGAATGAGTTTTTTACCATAAAACAAAATTTTCTCTCCCCCCTTTTTTTATATTTTTTTTTAATGTGAATTTTACTGATCAGTAATAATAATACCAGTCATTTTGATATACACAATGATTTTAAGTTCGTTATGAATTTTATAATTTTTTCAAATAAAATTAATCAATCCGGTTTTCAATTTGATTCGTATAGGGATACAAAAGAGTGATATATTTCTACAAAAGAGAAAATTTTAGAGTTCAAATAAGAGGATTTTGTTGATTCATTTGTCGATCTAATTGATATGTATGTCATTAAATTAGTATCATGTATCAGAATGGAATGTAAGACAATCCTTGTGCCCATCTATTTGTTTTCATATACCCGACACGGTACATACATAATATATGGGAAAATGTACCATTAACGAATTTTCAAACGCGGATACATATGTATCCTTACCATACTGAAACGACTGCCATTATTAGTATTAAACCAATAGCGATTCATACAAGCTAAATCTTCTAATCGATAATTGGGCCAAAGAAAGAACTTTAATTTAATTAGTTTCTTTTTATCACTATCAAGATGTTTGTTTTTATTCAAAACTTGACCACAGTTTTTTACATTATTTAAAAATACTGGATTTCTATGCATACCATTTTTATCCTTTGACTTTGAATTGAAAGAAATTCGAATTCGCAATTCTCGCCGGTGGTTAGGGGATAAAATATTTTCAGGAACAAACAAATCATAATTATTTTTGTCTTTATTTTCAGTCATTTTTTGATGTCTTGCAATGGATTCATCAAAATTATTTTTATCAATATAGTTTTTTTCTTGGTATCTTTGATTAATTTGGTGTTTATTTTTATGAACCAATGAAATACTTATAGTTTGATATAGAATAAATTGTCCATCATTTTTTACAGACAGACGAACTGGCTCGATAATCAATATTCCTTTTTTCATTAATTCTCTAAGAGTTAAATCCTTCTGAATTATCAAAATATCCAGATTCATTTCTCCCCTTTGAATCGAGGATATAACAATTTCCTTTGGATTTATCAGTCTAAGTAGGAGACAATATACTTTGATATTATTGATTATTCTTTGATTTAAAGAATCATCCCATCTCAATTGAAAACGCAAATACCTTTTTAGGAAGAAATCAAGCTCTGCTTCCGTGTTGCTCTTGTATTGCTTTTTCTTTCTACGTTTTTTTCTGTCTGATTTACCATAATCTTCTTCAACATCTTTTTCTTGGTTTGAGAGAACGGATCTAAAATTTCCTTGTTTTTGTGTATCTGATACAAGATCCCCTTCGCCTATGGGTTCTTTTTCTTCTTGATTTCGATTCTCTAATCCAAGAATTTTTTTTTCATTCGGTGCTATAAGGGGGTCCCTTTTTTTATTTTCAATAATATTTTTATTAATGTTTCCATTTCCATTAAAATTTAAAAGAAGTAATTTTATTGGTATGATCCATGGTTTAACCTTATATGCATTATATAGTAGCACAAATTCTGGGAAGAACCAAAGTTCCAGATTCGATATAGGACGACTTAGTATTTCTTCATTCATTCCCATCCAATCAAAAGGGCTTCTTTTTTTATTGTATGGGTTGCTTTCTTGATCTTGATAAATTGTGAAATAAAAAGGGTCCCTCTTATTGATTTTATCAATTATTTGATAATTATTAACCACAGTCTTAATATTTTTGTTACTCTTGATACTGGTATCGACCCAGGACTCAATATCGGCCTTATTTCTAAGACAAAAATGAAGAATTCGCCAATTTAAAAATTTTCTATGCGAAAATTTCCCCATAGCATCTAGAATATCGTCTTCTCCTAGATAATTATGGATAGGGATATCCCCCAGTGTATCAAAAAATTTTCGTTTATCCATGTTGTAATTATAATTATAAGAAATCTCTTCCCTCTTATTTACTTGTAATGGTGATCCATAAGTATATGAGTCCCTCTTATCTTGATAATTAATAGATTTATATGATAAAAAATCATATCCATAGTGTTTTTTAAAATTATATTTTTTATATTTTTGTTCTTGATTCAGTTTATATTCTTGATTCAGTAATGAATTCGCTTGAAAATCATTTTTTTTTTCGTAATGAATTAATCTTTCTTTTTCATCTGAATCCCATTTTGTTAAATCTTTATTTTGAGCCATATAGTGTTGATTGACTCTATTTCGCCATTGTCCTGGTACTAATCTAAGCCATCTACTCTGAAATAAATCGTATTGATAATGACTCCTTAACCAGTTTTTCCATTCATTTATTCCAGAATGCCAAAAGATTTTCTGTCTTAACCCACAATGATGTCTTAATCTGGAATGAAATAGTCCTTGTTCTTCAAAATAATCTTTTATTTCATTTTTAAGAAAAAGAGATGTTCCGTGATATTGAAGGATAGGTTTGAATTTATAAAAACTAATAACTTGGGTTTGTGATAATTTGTAAAATACATATGCTTGTGAGAGGGAGGATAAGTCACAAAAAGCTTTTGCATTTTTATTTGTAATACTAATATTAGAAAGTGAGTTTTTTAGAGTTGAAATAAAATGAATTGTATTTTTAGTTGTTTTATTAATTCTTTCTTGATTTGCTTCACTATTGTAAATGACTTTCTCAATCATTTTTTTTGTTGATTCAAGAAAAAGTTGTGTATTGGCTCTTGGAATATTAATGATATATAGAATAATATCTATGTATATCTTTTCAATCAAAAATTTTATAAAAAAATCGAATTTACGGATTAATCGAATATTTCTTCTTTTTAATATTTGCCAAAATTTTTTTGATGATTCTAATATTTTATCCTGATAACTTATTTTGTTAGAACTAATATTTATTTCTTGAGTTAGAAATTCGTTTTTCTTGCCTTTTATAATTATAATTTTTTCTATTTGATTTTTGATTGTGTTTGTTCTCTTAGTCAGATCTTTTATTTTTTTTTCTGTTAATGAATAATTTGTCCACTCCATAGATTGAATTTGAAGGGATGATTTGTGAATCATCTTATTACTGATTATCGAATCTTTTTTAGTTTCGCCCAATTCATATATTTCTCTCAACCCAAAAAATGGAATTGGATTTTTTTTTGAAAGTTCTTTTATTATTCCCTTTAGAAATAGAATGCTTTGAGTGATCCATTTTTTTGTTTCTTTTGAGACTTTTCGAAACAATTTTGTTCTTTCTTTTAAAATTGTTAAAGCTATAAAACATTTAGTTTTCAATTTTTTAATTTTTTTTTTTAGTTCTTTAAAAATAGGCTCAAAAAACGAACGCCGTTTTCGAGGAGAACCGAAAGGTAGTTCAGTTTCCATTCCCCAAACTGTTAAAAAGCAAAAATCATTCTTTTGACCTTTCTTTTTTTTCATTGGATCTTTATGAGAGGGTTGTAGTTTAAATCTGTGCCAAGGTTTCAGGCAAAAAGGAAATAGGATCTTTATCTGAATACCGTCTGTTAACCAGTTTTTTGGAAATTCTGTTTCGGATAATTGAACACCATTATAAGTGCATTTAACATGCATTTCTCGATTCCAATCCTTTAAATCCTCGGACCACTCAGGAAATTGAAATAATAACATATGGGCAATGTTTTTAGCTATTATCAATGAAGGTAATATAATATATTTTCTAAGAATCGATTGGGTTATTAACACAGAGCCCCTTATTACTTGAGCAAGTAAAATGCTATCCCAAGCTTCTGCTATTTCTATCCGCATTTTCTCTTCTCTTTTGTATTTTTCTCTTTTGTCCTCGTCTTTTTTCTCAATCTTTTTTTCTGTATAATCAGAAATTTGTGATTCTTTGTTTTTACATATCCAATTTCGAGATATTAGTTTCATCGGCCCAGAAATATCAAAAGAAAAAAAGAGGGGTTTGTCTACTCTGTCCAAAAAAAGTGGGGAATGCACATTTGCTTGAAACAGTTCCCAAGTAATTGTTTTACGTCTTTGGGCACGCATGGAACCTTTTATTATGTCTCGACGAAAATCCGATTGTTGCGAATAGCGTATCAAAGCAACTTCGTCTGTTTGATCAGGATCATTAGCATCCTTGGTATTAGTATAAGTATCGGCGTTTGCCTGGTGATTAGTAAAAATCACTACGCGCTTGGATTTTCTTGAACGAATTTCATACTCTGCTGTTACATTTTCCTCGTTTTCTCCCTCCTGTTGTTCTAAATCGTCGATTAATTTGTATGACCATCGAGGAACTTTTTTACTTATTTCTTTTATTCCAATAGATTTTTTTCTAATTGTTTGATTGTTGGGATTAGTTATAACTATATTGAATAAAAATTTCAAAATTTTGACTCGATCCTCGGAATCGATATTTCCCTGTTCATCTTCTGTCAATGTCAATAAAGAGAGTTCTTTTTCTGTTGATAATGATTTTATATTGAGTGTATCTATTGTCTGTTCAAATTCGTGATAATCAGTAGTAAGAAGTATGGCATGAATCTTATTTATCCAAAACAGATCCGTGTTTTTTTTTTTAGAAGTTTGATTTATGCTTAAAGGTGAAAACCATTTTTTGATTCTTCCGCGGTAGGGTCCATGTAAGAAAGGATCATATATTTTAGGCAAGTATTCTCTTTTAGTTTCATTATTAGAGAATCGAGTCCTTTTTTCAAGTATGCCCAGATCAAAAGATTCCTTATCTAAAGATTCGACTCTATTTATAAACTCCTTACTTAAATTGCTTCTTTTTAGTTCATTGATAAAACTCCAATCAGTATACAATTCATCATAAAAAGAAAACAATTTTTCTGGTGTGAAAAAATATATTTTTTTTTGTATCATTTCTCCAAAAGTTGCTAAACTAGGTGGATACGTAAAAGATATTTTTTCTTTTCCATCACTTTGACATGTATAAAAAAAATATTGTGACATTTCATTTTTTATAGCATTTTCAAACCGGTCATTTTTTATATATCGAAAAGGTCGATTCCATCGTTTATAATCAAAAAGAAGCGTCACAAGAGGTTTTTCAAACCATAAAAAATATTTATCTTCTTTTTTTTTTACTATTTCTAACTTCGAATTTTCTTGATTCCCATCCAGATAAGAAGTTTCATCAACTGGGCTATTTTTATTTTTATAGTATGTCTCTTTAAAGCGAAAGTGGAGTTCGCCCTTTGTTTTTTTTTTTTTCTTTCCATTCACTCGTAGCTTTTCTGTTTCATCGATTTTGTTCGGATCCACCCTTTCCTCCGAAAAAAGGGAGGAAGAAGGATTTTCTTCGGTGGATACCTCTTGTTCCTGTTTATCC